ATCTTTTCAGGAAGAAATCTAGTTCTGCTTCCGTATTGCTCTTGTATTGTTTTTTCTTTTGTACTTTTTTCATGTCCGATTCTGAATAAATTTCTTCAATCTCGTTTTCTTGATTTAAGAGAACAGATACAAGATTTTCTTGGTTTTGCACCTTTGATCTAAGATCTCTTTGCTTTTCAGATTCTTTTTCTTTTTTATTTTTTAATTCAAAAGATTTTTTTTCGTTCGATGATAAGATTGCTTTTTGCTTTCTATTGATGTTTTGAGTTGCACTAATATTTTCATTTATATTAAAATTAAAAAAAAGGAAGTTGCTTGGTATAAACCAGGGTTTCATTTTATATGCATTATAAAGTAGTAAAAATTCTGGGAAGAACCAAAGCTCCAGATTTGATATAGGATGACGTAGTATTTCTTCATTCATTCCCATCCAATCCCATTTTTTTTTTTGATTGGAGGAATTGCTTTCTTTATCTTGATGAAACATAAGATAAAAAATATTTTTTTTATCAATTTTCTCAATTATTTGATAATTAGAATTAGTAGCCTCGGCCTTAGTATTTTGATTCGTGTTGGTATCGACCTTGACCCAGGCTTCAATATCTATTTTTTTTCTAAGACAAAAATTGATGATTTTCCAATCAAAATATTTTCGATCCGTATTTTTTTCCATATATATAATATCACTTTTGCCTAGAAAATTCTTAATAGGGGGATAGGCTAATCTATCAATTTTTTTTCTTTTCTGGGTGTTGTAATTATAAGAATTCTTTTGAGTCTTATTTACTTGGAATGGTGATCTATAAATGGGGGGGTCCTCCTTCTTTTCATAATTAATAGATCTATAAGATAAAAGATTATATATATAGTATTTTTGAAAATTATCTTTCTGATTTGGTAATAAATATACTTTGTAATTGCTTTGTTTTTTATAATAACTTAATTGTTCTTTTTCATATGAATTCTCTTTCTTTAAATTTTTATCTTGAATTGTACGGCATTGATTGGTACTATTTCGCCACTTTTGTGCTATTAATTTAGACCATCTAATCTGAGATAAATGGTATTGATAATGACCTATTAACCAGCTTTTCCATTGATTTTTTTTCGAGTTCCGAAGTTTCTTAGCTTTGAATTCAGAATCAATTATTCCTTGTCTTCCAAAATAAGTTTTTATTGAAGTTTTAAGAAAAAAGAGTGTTACGTGATATTCAAGAATAGATCTTAACTTGTTTGAGTTAAGAACTTGGGTTTGTGATAATTTGTAAAATACATATGCTTGTGAGAAAGAGGATAATCCATCAACATTTTGTGAATTTTTATTACTAATATTATAAAAGTACTTTTGTAGAGTTGAGCTAAAGTCCATTTTTGTTTCATTAGTTTTATTACCCTTTTCGTGATTTTTTTTAATATTTAAGATGGGTTTATCAATAAGAGTTTTTGTTGATTCAAGAAAAAGTTTTGTATGAAGTCTAGGAATATTAATCATAGATAGAAGTATATCTATGTATATCTTTTTAATGAAAATTTTTATAAAAAAAGAAAATTTATGAATTAATCGAGCGCTGCGCCTTTTAAATATTAAAATCGTTTTTGGTAATTGGAATCTTTTAGCATTTGAACTACTTTTATTAGTATTAGAACTAACATTGATTCCTGGAGTCACTTTTTTTTTTTCTTTTGTAATTTTTTCTATTTTTTTTCTAATTGTACTTGTTCTATCAGTTAGATCCTTCATTTTTTTTTCTGTCAGTAAATAATTTGTCCAACCTGTGGATCTAATTTGATTCACAGATTCATGAATTATTTGATTACGTGTTATAGAATCTTTTTCTTTTTTAGTTTCGCTTGATTTATCTACTTCTTTCAATCTACTAAATATAATTTTTTTTATTTTTGAGATAGTTAGAAAAAATCTTGTTCTTGCTTTTAAAACTTGTAGAATTAGAAAGTATTTTTTTTTGAAGTTTCCAATTTTTTTTTCGATTAAAATAGGTCCAAAAAGGGAAGACCGTTTTCGGGGAGAACCAAAAGGAAGCTCAGTTTCCATTCCCCAAACTGTTAAAAAACAAAAAGAATCCTTTTGTCCTTTTTTTTTCATTCGATCTATATAAGAAGACCCTAGCTTAGATCCGTACCAAGGTTTTAGACAAAAAGGAAATAGGATTTTTATCTGAATGCCGTCTAGTAACCAATTTTTTGGAAATTCTCTTTCTGATAATTGAACACCGTTATAGGTGCATTTAATATGTATTTCTCTATTCCATTCCTTGAAATCCTCAGACCATTCAGGAAATTGAAATAGTAGTATACGGACAATATTTTTAGCTATTATTAATGAAGGTAATAGAATATATTTTCTAAGAGTTGATTGAGTTATTAATATGAAACCTCTTACTACTTGTGCCCATGGGGTGGTATCCCAGGCTTCTGCTATTTTTATTCTTGCTTTTTCCTTTCTTTTGTTCTCTTCTTTTTTGTCCTTCTCTTTTTTTTT